GCTTTTCCTTAAAGGCTGATCGGTAGACATATGTTACACCTTTTTTAGTATATAATATATATATTTAATCGATATATATATTATAAGTATTGTGTTACCATTATTTTACTTAGTTTAAGTATTTTTATACTAAACAACGATTAACTATTTTTAAGTTAACATAAACCAACTTAGATTTAAAATTTCTATTTTTTTTTTTAGAAATATGTTTACACAAATATTCTTAGTTAAACTCTATGTTTTTTCCTCATAGGTTAATAGGAAATAAGTGATTTGAACACTTAACCTTCCGTGTGTAAAACGGCGGCTCTACCGTTGAGCTAATTCCCTTAGTAGTCACATTAAGTATATAAAACATTAGTGGTTTAAACACTTAAAAAAGTCTACAGTCTTTACTTATTTATTTTCTATTAAACTAATGTTTTTTACATTTTATACATGTATTATATAAATATTATGTGTAATTAAAGTATATATTATTATATCCACATATGAAGACTACCTCTTTTCACATTAAAAGAATAAATAAATTATTAGGCAACATATAATAGTAAAAATGCCATCATTAAAGCAAAAAGCCCAGTTGCTTCCGCAAAAGCAAATCCTAATATAGCGTAAGAGAATAATTGTCCTCTTAAGGAAGGGTTTCTGGCCACCCCTAATATTAATGCACCGAATACTACACCTATACCAACACCTGCACCAATTAAACCTGTTGTAGCTAAACCTGTACCAATTATTCTGGCTGCTTGAATCATTTTTTTGATGAAAATTTATTAGAATATATGCTAGTAATTTTGTAGACACAAGTTAACTAAGATTAGATAAGATTTATTATAATTTTTTTTATATACAAACCCTATGTTTAAGTGGTAAAAATAAACCCTTAAAGGTTTATTTTTAATATAATAAATTAATAAGTTACTTATTTTGTAGTTATTAATCCTAAACAATAGATTAATATTTTATTAAAATATTATATGGATATAATAGCAGCTAAATTGCATATATAATAACATATGTTTATTTTTAAAAACTAGTATAAATTAATAATAAGTCTTTTTTTGTTTCATTGTTATAACAATAGCACCTACCATGGCCAATAATAAAATTACAGAAGTTATTAGTAACCATATAGAATAACTAGTATATAAAACACTCCCTATACTATTTATATGATAAATTTCTGCTAAAATACTATCTCAGTCACTATCTGTAACAAGCAGTATTTCTTTACTATCATCAAAACTAAAAAAATTAAAATTTTCAAAATCACTATTTGATGGTATACTTTTCAAAAATATACTGTTTAAAGAAAAACCTATAATAAGCATTAAAGGTATACTGTTTCAAGTTTCACTTAATAGTTCAGAAATTCTTACATTTATAAGCATAAGAATAAACAGAAATAAGATAGATACAGCTCCAACATAAACTAATAGATACGATAAACCTATAAAGCTTAAGCCTATTGTAATTAGATAACTGGCTATACTTAAAAATAAACCTATTAAATATAGTACAGATATTACTGGATTTTTATTAATTATAACAGATATTGCACAAAAAATTGAAATTAAAGAAAAAAAATCTAGTATCAAGAAATTAAAACCATTAGTGTAAGTTTCTTGTAAAATATAAAGAGTATATGTCATTTTATATAAATTTGTATCTTATTTATTACCTGTATAATTAGCTTTATCTAATTAACATAAAAGATTAACTATAGAATTATAAGGTTTATGTTTTTATCTAAAAAAATCTTAAAAAACAATGAGTAAGCCTGGAGAGAAAATCGAATTCTCACGAGTAATGCATGAAATTAACGTTCTACCTATTAAACTACCCTGGCTATAAGGCTAACACGACAATTTAATAAAAAGGAGGATACTCTGACTTGAACAGAGAACTTACTATGCCACATACAGTTATTTTACCTATTGAACTATATCCACCTGTGTTATGTAGGAGTGATTCGAACACTCAATGATAAATACCAAAAATTTATGACCTACCTATTAGTCCACAACATATAAATAAAATATTATTTAAAGTAGATCCGATTTGAACGGATAAGATTAAAAATCAAATAGTCCTAAGCTATTCATGTCTACCTGTTCCATCACTACTTTTTTGCCCAAGATAAGATTTGAACTTATAGCCTAAACATCTTCAGAGTTCCGCTCTACCAGGTTGAGCTTCTCAAGCTTATATAAAAATGGAGACATCAGGTGTCGATCCTGAATTAACAATATGCAAAACCGTTGTTTTTCCAATTAAACTATGTCCCCTTTTACATATAATTTATAAATTATATGTAAAATATAATAAATATCCGAAAAACGAATTGAACGTTCAAGATTTTCATCAGTAAATTTTAAGTTTACCCTGTCTACCAATTCCAGCACTCGGACTTAAGATTTAAGGCCAAGGTGATTTGAACACCTATCTAAACTATCATGAGCAGTTTGCTTTACCAATTAAGCTATAGCCTTTAAATATGGACAGAAGATTCGCACTTCTATTTACTGGACATGAGCCAGTTATGTTACTATTACATTAATCCACATATGTTACTGTAACTATATAATTAGTTATAACTAATAACAAATAGCCCAAGGGGAAATCGAATCCCCATTTTCACATTGAAAGAGTAATGTCTTAACCATTTGACTATTGGGCCTTTTAAGTACATACAAGGAGGTCCCTGTTTACTCTTCTCTTTTTCTGGTACGGCCTTTTAAGTACATACAGATAGCCCTGTGCAAGTATCGCACTTACTTCTACTGACTACAAAACAGTTGCATTACTTTTATGCTAACCAGGCTTTTTACATAATATAAAGATATGTGTATTAGATAGTAGAATAAAAAATTAGTACTTTATGCCTTAAAAAATTAAAAATCTTAAAACTAAAGCCTATTTATTAAAAATATATTTTTTCCGTATTTTTATACTTTATATTTTTATATAATTACGTAGTGTTATACTACATTTATTTAAAAGTATCTTAAAATAAGTTTCGTGCCTATATGCTTTCAGCACTTATCTTTAGCTAACTTAGCTTTCCTGCCGTGCCTGTGTTAAAACAAATCTATAGTGTATAGTTAGATCACTTCTTTATAATAAAGATTACCTTAGAATGTATGGCATTAATATTAGTACACAAACAACAAGTAAACCATAGGTTAACATACCCAAATCCTTTCGTACGAAGGGGCTATATTTATTTTACTCTAATTTCCTCTAGAAGATAGAAACCATACTGTCTTACGACGTATTTAACCCAGCTCGTGTAGCTTTTTAATGGACGAACAGTCCCACCCTTCATGATTTGTGCATTCATGTGGATAAGCTAAGCCGACATCGAGGTGCCAGACTGCGCACTCAATTTGAACTCTCTTGCGCATTAAGCCTGTTCAATCTTTGTTATCATAAAGACTTTTTATTCTCTATTTCCATTTCTTGCAAAATGGTTCAGACTATTTCTTTATTTATTTATCTTTTTATTTATATCTAATTGTTTTTATATATTATTAATAGCTACTTACTCAACCCTTTAAACCAAAAGCTCCTATTTTAGTTTTAGATTTTAAAAAAGTATATTGCATATTTAATTTTTGATTTCCTTTTATTGTAACTGAAGATAAACCTTTGTAGGAAGAATCTATATTTTTTAATGTTCCTACATATTTAAATTTATATATGGCTCTTGAAGCTGTTATACGTCTTGTTAATCTTCCCGACGCTTGTACCTTAATACCGCTTATAACCTTATATTTTATAGAATTTATAATATTGCTCTCTAAACTATTTGTTTTTAAAAAACTTTCTAAAGCTAGATCTAAAAGATCTGCTTTACTAGAGATATTTTTAACATTAGACTTTAAAATATAATCACTTAATATTTTATTTTGTACCTCTACTAGTTTGTAAGGTACACGTATAACAGTTTTCTTATTTAATATAGGTGTATTAATATTTCTTAGAGAAGCTTTTAAAACTTTTAAAACTTTATTTTTTCTATTTCTTATCTTTGATGTTATAACTTGAGCTAATATATCACTGTTTAAGTGGTAGTTTCTTAATCTAACTATATTTAATTCAATTTTTTTGTTATATACTTTTTGTAATAATATTTTTAACGGTAATAACCATCCACTAGTGAATTTCAACTTATTTAGTAACATTGTTTGACTTACTCTTATTTTAAAAATCTTTGTTTTAAATAAATTTTTATTTATTTTAATAAAATCACTTTTTAAATTTATTTTTTCATTATTACTTATTTTTAAATCTTTATAAAGATTTAAGAGTTTTTTTAATTTTATTGAAATTCGAGTAAAATAAAAATCTATAAAGTTATTTTTTGTGAATAGTTTTCTAAATCTGTCTAAATAATAGATATATTGCCTATTGTAAGTATATAACGTTATTAATACTTTATCATTATTATGTTTTATATCAGCTTTACTTACTCAGATTTTTCTACTAGAAAGTCTTTTTTTTCAAGTAGGTACCTTACGTATTTTTATATATCTTTCTAGTCTACGATTATACATGTTAAAATAACTTCGTATTAAATATATAATAACGTTATCTACTACTGGTAATAGTTTTATTAAGTTTTTATTATAGGTATAAACACTATTGTATCATTCTTTATTAGCAGGTATAGAAATTTTGTTATTACCAACATAATCTCCTTTATTTTCAATAAAGTTTAGTTTATTTTCATTATCAATTGTTGCTTTTAATTTTAATATTTTTAACATACTTAACTCTTATGTATTTAGAGTTTTTACTTTGCTTTATAAAACTTAGCATTTAACCCCCCAGGTATTTAAAATATATAATAGTACTATATATACTATAATGACTTATATGTCTTTAATCTATAAATAAAAAGAAGAATAAACTATGGGATTTATAAAAGGATTATTGCTTGCATGACTCACCTTTTAGTCGTTGAACGTTCTAATTAAAAAAAATGCTTAAATTAGTACCGTTTCAAATGTACTCTATTATGTTTTAAAAGTATTTTTTGAAATTTGCCCACTTTTTTTACCTATAATTTATACTCAAGTATACAAATTAAAAGGAGGACTAAGGCTTAATCCCTAGCGTAGCTTTTTCAAAAATCCAAGACCTTTCCTTTCTGCATCTTGTGATCATATGCCCCGCTTACGCGACTGAATAACTTGTAAGTTAAACAGTAAAGCAAGATTAAGCCATTAAACTTTTTAAGTATCAATAAGAATTATTTAATTAATAGATTATAGTTTATTAAAAAAAAAACATTAAAACATATTTATTATGTTTTAATATACTTCTACGATTTGATAGATAAAATCCTACTTATTTAAATTTAAAATTCTAACTTAATAAGATAAATAATTGAATTAGTAAATTTAGAGGTTTACTAAAAACAAGTTAAAATATATAATATTATTATAAATATTATCTTTTACTATATTAATATTGGATACTCCCAGTTACTTTTTCTGGGATCTGTGCCCCGCATAAACCGCCACCTAGCAATTGTTCCTTAAAAGGTTAGTGGCAAATTAAACCATAATTCATGGTTTAATTGCCGAATATAATAAGTGAAATAAAGGTGTTTCAATTTTATTATATAAATTACCTTATTCACTAAAACTCACTATATTATATCCTATAACTAGTAACAGTAAAGCTGCATAGGGTCTTCTCGTCTATCTAGAGGTAAACTGTATCTTCACAGTTATTCCAATTTCACTGAGCCAATCATAGAGACAGTTGTTGTATCGTTAAGTCATTCCGTTATACATATTTACCTTATACAAAAATAATTTTTATACTTAGGTTAGGCTAATGTATTTACTATCACCTTTCAGTGTAGACTAGAGTGCACCTTACATGTAAATTTTACATGAAGAAGCTTCCACTCGTTGCTCTTTTACAGTAAATATTTAATAATTACTAATTTAGATCCGCGATAACCCATTTTCCTTTCGTCTATCTTTTTTGATATTACCTTACCTCGAGTCATTAATCGAGCCGGTTAGAAGATTTCTCATCTAACTTTGGTTAAAAAAGCTTTAGGGTGTCCCCGGAGTTTGCCTCTTTATTGCACAATAAACCAGTAGACCTAATACTGATTTTTATTTCCAAAATAGTATTTAAATTTAAAATTTTAAGAATAGTTAAAGTTTATTATATATTTATTTATAAATATTTTTCCATTGGTTGCATATGTTTTAATAGTAGATTCTGTAGTTTTGTATTCAGGTAGAAAAGATTTAGCTGCTTTTCTAAGACTAGGATATATTATTTTATTTTTTGTATAAATATCTGTTATACTAACAGATATACTTTTCATAATCAAAGGATTACCTTTATTTGATTTACTCCTACATATATAACCATAATATGGTTTACCTAATAGTATATGTCTATATAAAGTAGATTTGCTAGAAGGACCCTTTTTATTTAAGAAATTAACACAATCTTTTGTATTTTTAAAGTATTTTATTTCTTCATTATTTTTTAATGGTATTAATTCTATTGTTTTACTTAATTTTTCTTTTTCTTTTAATCTATCTTTATTTAACATAATATTAATATCTTTTATTGACATATTATTATATTTGGCTCCTTTTATAAATTTATCTTTAAATACATATTTATTTAAGTAAATGTAGCCTGTTTTTATACTCTTTGTAAAAGTATTATAGTGTATGTTTAGTTTATATACAAAATCTTCTTGAGTATCACTAAAAAATATTAAAGTAGAGAGATCTTTAGTATACATATACAAAGACTTTTTATTATTATTTGAAACAGATTTTACTATTTTTATAGTATTAAGGTTAAAACAAGAATGTAATAAAAAATATTGTTCTAGAGCAAGTTCCTGGTTAATTTTATAATCATTAGTTAAAGGTATAACCTGTAAACTAAAAGAGTTTAAACCGTCTTTTTTTATTAAAGGTATTAATTTACCAATATTGTTATATGTCATTTTTATATACCCTATTAACCTACGAGCTAATCTATTAGAAGAACCTACATACATATAATTTGTAGACTTATGAATCCAAATATAAACACCAGGAACTGCTTTACTTCTAATTCTACCAAGTTTTTCCAAAAATAAATCTGATTTAATTATATTAACATCTAAATTATCGAATTTTAATATTGGTTTTGACAATACTTTATCTAAAAAATCTTGCTTTACTTTTATATTATGAAACTTTAAAGCCTTATTAACTTTAAAAGCATTTATAGTTTTATTTTCTTTAATATATTTATTTGCTAGTTTATTAGCTTTGTCATAGTCCTTATTTTTACATAAAAAATTCATATCTTTAATCTTTTTTAAATACATTTCCATATTTTTTTATTTAATTCTGATAAAATTTTACTTTTTGATTTAGCTAAATCTATTTTTTCTTGTTCTATACCTCTTTGCAATTCATTTTTTATATGTCTTGCTAATTCTGAATCGTAAATACCCAATTCTTTTTCTAAACCTTCTACATCAGATAAATCTTTACTTAAATTTGCTATTTTAGTAAGTCTATATTTAATATTTCTAGACTCTAAATCTGTATTATATATATCTTTATTAGGATTTTCAAAACCATATTTATTTAATATATTATCTAATCTATTTCCTAAAGAATTTCTGAATACAGGTTCACGCCCATTATTAATAAGTATTTCATCTATACTCAAACCTAATGCTAATGCTCCACCACCATATATACCATATTGACAAGTACCTTTAACACAAGCAACTAAATTTAATCCTATAGTTGCCAATCTATCTATAGGAGAATTTTTTACTACTAATTTACCATTTTTAATTAAATAAATTCAGTAAATAAATTTAATTATACTTATAATAATAACATAAGTCAAATGTAACACTGCTAAAGGAATTATGATAAATAATAAATTAGAACTTATACTTAGATATATTTTACTTATAAGTAAAATAAAAGATATTCCACCTAAAACTCTAAATATTCTTGTAATAGGATGATTATTAAATTTATAAAGAGGTTCAGGTAATAAAGAAAGTTTAATACCTTGTTTTTAAACCAAAAATGAAGCGATTTAATTTTGTATTTTTCATGTATTTAATTCTATCTCCAATATTCATAATACATATTATAAATATAATAAGTATATATTATAGCATAATATCAATTATAATTATAAGTAATTATATTTAATAATTATTTGTTATTAATTTTTATTTTTAGTTATAATTTAACACCACAAAGAAAACGTTGTAATTTAGTTTGTTTTTGCATGACTATTAATTATTATATTGTATTTAACGTAGATACTTAGTACGTATACCTATTTCTGATATAACTATTCCTCACAGAGTGGCACAAATTATTCTGCTTTAATCAACCCGGAAAAGGCGAAGGGACGTTAACTCTAAATCCCTAGAAGGTTACCTTCTATTTCAGTAAATAAGGATGTTGTTTTGACGGTGGGCCAGCTTTACCAGCAACGTGTAGGTTTATTTCTATTCGAAGGAATTAATCTCCGAGTAAGTCAGCGAACAATTGTTTTCATCGCCCTACTAGGGGACATTAACCCCAAAAACGATCCACGAGCTCAATCTTTCCATGGCCTAGGTTGACGACATTTCTCTGCTGCGACAAAACATATTCACTAAAAACTAAGCTTCGATATCTTCATGTCAAAGAGTCCTTTAATTCATCCTAAGTACGGATATCTTCTCAATCAGACAGTGCTTTTCAACTCTAGCTAAGTATAATAGTTAATATAGCTAATTATATCGAACTAACGCCATAAATATTATATGAATAAAATAAGCTAGTTGAACAAGATAAAAAATTTTTGTATTATAATTTCCTGCACTCTTTCGAGTGAGGTTTGACTATATCTTAAGCTTACGCTAACCAACATTTAGTCGATGAACTGCACACCGTAATTATATTAGTTGTATAATATTTACGCCGCTTGGCTGCGGATAACCCATTTCCTTTCGTACATCAATTTCTATTTTACCATACCACGAGTCATTACCTGTGCCACAAGTTATGTTACCATACTTGCTTGGTTGAAATTGCTTTAGGGTGTTACCGTCAATTTGATGGTTTTTAGCTGGAGGTTCACTCCTACTACTTGGCCTAATAAGCTTCTCACACTTATTTTTTAACCAGCTATCCTAGTCAGTATTGTCTTTCACTAACTTACCACAATTCATCGGATATCTTTACAACGATAAACCGTTCGGGCTTTTATAACCCTGATCATAGTAAGATCACTAGGTTTCGGGTCTAATCTTAGATACTAATTATTAAATTATAACTGGTTTATCTTTGCTATTTGCTCGCATCTAGTATTAACTTGCTGCATTTATACCCATGCTTTCGCATGGGATTAGACTATACCTTCAACTTAAAAAAAAACTTAGATATATAGTGTTAAATAATAAATTTATATTTTTATTTTATAATTAAAATGACTTAAAATGTGAGGGCTTATTAATTGAGTAAAATTAGTATTACTAATACTGGATATATATATTCTATACCCATTTGTAACTTTATGTACACCACATTTTATTTTAAACTTTAGATAAAGCACTTCTGCTAAAAACTCCTTTTCTTTTAAACTAAACGACTCTGTACAGAGGTAAAAACCGTTTTTAGACTGGTCGAATCTAGATAAAGTGTAAGGTCCTGTGTTATTGCTACTCTATTTTTTAAACAAAGATTATATTGATCATTTATATTCTTTGTTTATAATAGATTGTTTAATATGTAACCTAGTGTTGCAATTTTTGTTAGGTTTTTCGGCGTTAACATCACCCAATAATAAATCTATTAATGTTTCATGTAAATCATTTGTAAGTAATAATGTCTTTTTGCTAGAAGTTCTATAATATTTTTTGTTCATGTTTATTATACTTTATTTTTTTTTAGGGTTTTTCCGTCTAATTGATAAATTATTTTACTATTAGCTTTACTTATATTTAATTTTTCCTGATTCATTTTTTCTTGAATATCTTTTTTTATTGCATTAAGAAGTTATGAGTTATTTATACCACTTTCTTTAGAAATAGATTATAATTCATCCATATCATTTTTTTTTAGAGTTTTAAGTTCGTTGTATCTATATTTTAGATTGTTTATGTCGTTATTATACTTAGTTATATCTTTATTAGGGTTTTCATAACCAAGACTGTTTAGTGATATATTTAAACCTTTACCTAATGTATCTCTAAATATAGGATCTCTACCATAACTCATTAAAAGCTCGTCAATACCTAGACCCATATCAAGAGCAGTACCTCCGCTTAATCCTAGGACACATGTACCTTTAACACATGTTATTAGTTTAACACTAAACGTTGCTACTCTGTCCAAAGGTGAATTTTTTACTTCTAACTCTTTATTTTTTCATAAATAAATTATATAAATAAATTTTATTAAACTTATTATAATTATATATATAAACTGCATAAATGCTATAGGAAATATAACGTAAAACAAGGTTTGTGTTAATTCATATTTACCTAAAACTAACAAGATAGAAATACCACCTAATACTCTAAAAACTCTAACTAAGGGATAATTATGAAAAGCATTTACGGATGCAGGTAAACTAGGAAGATTTAAAACTTTTTTAATAGCCGAAAATAAACTAAGCATTACTGTTTTATTTTTTTTTATTTTAATCAATTTTTGCTTTATCCAGGTACACGATAAAGACTTTATATATGATAGCTCTTATACCCTAAAAATCATCCATATTTAAATATAGAGCAAAAGTTTAAACACGGAGCCATATAACTTAAATAGTCAACGTAACAGACTTATAAGTTATAATCTAGATAATAAGGGGGGGAGGGGGGGAAATTCTATCACTTTTGAAGTATTTGCTACAAACCTATACTTTTTTTTATCATCTTTTTGATCATTTTATCATTTAAAATTTTTTTTATTATTTATTATTTATATATCGTATTTTTATGGAATTTTTAAGTGCTGACGTGTTACCAATAAAAATTAGTATCATTTTTCAAATCAGTCGTTACAGGGCTAAATAAAAAGAAGTACAGTGTACTATATAATTCCTACGATTTATCAGCTTCCCACGGTATTTTCATAAACAATATATGTCCTTAGAATTCACCGTTAGCATTAACTAGTTAAACTAGTTATACCGACCTTTTCACAGGTCATGAGTCAGTAAAAAAAAAATCTCACGATTTTTCTGGGCAAGCATTTCACCCATTATACAAAAGGTACGCTTTATTTTTTATTAATCAAGCTGCTTATAAAATTACTACTTCTATCCTTTCCCTCACGGTACTATACGCTATTGCTTATATATCATATTTAGCCTTAGAGGAAGGTTCCCCTTTATTCAAACAGGTATATACTCCATTTTACTTTTTAATTTTTAGGCTATTCCACTTTCATTCACACTAGTTGCAGAATCTCTTTTGATTTATATTCCTGAAGCTAATAAGATATTTCAATTCACTTCGTTTATAACTTAATTTTTCTAAGGGTGCATGTGTTTTTACACAAATTAAAATATACCCGTAAGTTGTTCTCCCTTTGATATATAGCTGTGATTCCATAATAATTTCTTTGTATACTTCTCATTATTTAAAAGTTTTAAATAATGATTTTTTTCTATTATATTCCATATCTATTATGTAATGTTAATATATTATATAATTAAGTTGTTATTTGTATGTATTTCGGGTTATTATGATTCGAACATAAAAAGTTCTCAACCCAAATGAGATGCCTAACCAACCTGGCTCTAACCCGTTATAATAATAAACATTAACAGAGAATATCCGATTTGAACGGATGTAACAAAATACTTTATCAAATAAGTCTCAAGCTTACCGCCTTAAACCACTCAGCCAATTCTCTTTTAACCATTTAAACATGTTAAATATTTTTATATATTTAATATTTAACTATGAAAAAGTATACGACTAAATAATTTATAAAGACCTAAGCATAAAGAGTTAAACTATTTAAACATAATAGTTTAACCTAAAGCATAAAAAGCTTTAAACCATAGTGAAGAATGCTACTCATATACCGTATTATTTAATTGCAATCTATTATATACATTTAACATAAAAGTTAGCAAAGTTTTAGTCGTTCTCTTATATATAAAAATAAAGGAAAGGAAAGGAAAGGAAAGGAAAGGCAAAAAAATCTCTTTTTTTTCATATGTTGTTACTTCATTTATTTTTTTTTTATTAGTATTATCTATTATTTTCTGTCTTATTTGACTCATACGTAGTACATTATCATTACTTTTAGTATCAGGCATAATAGAACTAGGTCTAATAAAATCATTTATTAAAGGTTCTGATAAAACCAACGGAGAAATAGAGTTAAGACTAACAAATTTATTAGGTTTGTTAGTTATATCCTTATTAGTCATACAAGAATTCGAACTTGAAATTGTTCCTATCTTAGGTGCTTTTAATAAATTAGATTGGTGAGTTGAACTAATAACACTTGATATATTGCCTGATCGTGTGGAATATTGTGTAGATATGGGTCTAGATCTAATTTGTTGTGTACAAACAACAGAAGAGTCTCTAGAAGGTTTATAAACAAAAGGTACAGAAGTACTATTAACTTTTTCCTGCTCAAACAGATTCTTGTCTGTTTTTTTTAATATATTAAAATATGTTTCTCTAAAATCAACCTCGTGGTCTTTACATATAATAGGAGATATGCTAGGTTCATACGTTACAAGTATTTTATTGCCTATATACTTTACATCGCCCACGATTTTTCTAGTTTGTAGAATGTCTTGATAATCTTCACTTGTAACTAAACTAGTTACAGGTTTATCTAAGTTCATACCGAATCTTCCTAATAAATTGTTCAAAAGGGATTTTGATGTACTTCTCTCTACAACGTCTGTTGTGTTAGACTTTACTTTATAAATTTTGTTTATGTACTCAGAGAAGACATCATAAGATTTATCAAATTTATAACCATGTGAAATATGTATCTTGTATCCGTTTTCAAATGCAAATTTTATCTCTTCGCTAAAGTATCAGCCTTCTATGTAACCCAGTGGATTATAAATACTATTGTCCGTCAAACGAGTAGGTATTAATCTTATGTAGCCTTTGCAGGTTTCTATTTTACAATAGTAAAAACCAAATATATCCTTGGTGCAATCATTAAAGTCTTTGTCTATTCTTGATAAGTATACACTATTTAAACCAGCCATCGCATTTAAAGCTGCGTAAGGATAAAGCGAATTAACATCATAATAATATAAGTTTTTACCATAAGGTCTATACACTTCAGTTATACCTCCATAATAACTGTTTTTTATATCATTGTACATTGATTTTTTATTAACCAGTGGTATATTATTATTGTAGAAATTTTTTAGATATATAGCCATAGCCAGGCTAGATATTGTATAAAAGTTAGTTACATCTACATTATAATATATAGATATATGCTTAATAAACTGAGACATTATATCATAAAGACTTCTTAAATCTCTTTCTAAATAATATATTGTTTCTATCTGTGTATTTCAGTTTTTATCTTTAATTTGTTTATACTTCTCTAGGTTAATATTTTCGTAAAAAGACATAGGCGGCTTTTTACCACTATAAAATAATGTCTTTTCAGTTACAAATCTGTAGGGAAATATACCTTTCACTACTTTAGTATTATATGTTACGCAAAGATCACTTAATTTGTTTGTTAAAATATTGTAAGAGTCTACCAATTTTATTTTATATGATTTTTTATATTTATTGTTTCCACTTTTTGATACTCTATCAAAGTAAAAGGTTTTTCACAGCGTTATACATATAATATCACCATTTCTCATTATAGGCTCAAAGCGATATATTTTTGGTTGATCCTCTGTAAGCTTAATTATTACAGATAATAAAAAGGTAACGTCGAATTTTGCAAATTTATGTACATAAAATGTGTAATTATTATATTTTTCCTTCAACATACCATTTAAACAATTAACTATAATCGTATCTGAATCTAATGATTTATCTAGATAGTATGTCTTTTTTTCGCTATCAGTATAAAAACCGATAGCATATACTTTAGGTATATTTTGATTATTTAAGTACGTTTCTAAATCTAGAGTTCCAAACCTATAAGTAGAAAATACTTCAGTACTTTTATCTTTGCGTGAGGACATATTAGGGTTAATAGGTTTAAGATCTTGTTTAATTTCTTTTAAAATGACTATATTATTACATACCTTAAATGTGACGTTTCCCACAGTTCTTTCGAAGCTGTTATTATCAATGATCCTATCTGAAACACTACAAAATTTAACACCATTTAAATCATAAATTTGAATTTGATTTACGCTTAAATTATGAACAGTTTTGACTGTTACTATAATTATGTCATTTTTATAACTAGATTGATAGAAATATACATCTTCAGTGAAGCCATTGAAACTGTTAGAAAACTCTTTTACCATCCCGGCAATGTTTATGGGTGTACCATCCAATAAATTAATACTATCTACATACCCTTTATTTACCACTTTATTCAACAATACGCCAAAATTATTTATATTGCACGTTAAAGGTAATATGTTTATATTAGTATTAATATTTGACTTATTAATCAAATCGGAATGGTAATCACTTACTAAGTCAAGTTTTTTTTCTTTAATTACTATATCATTGTAATTAACTTGTGTAATAATATACTGAAGACCTAACATGTTTCCCGGTTTAACATTATACACTTCTAGTGTATGCTCAAGTTTTTTCCTTATACTTTCTTCCAACACTTTAACTTTTAAGTATAAATAATTTGCATCTTTGTATGAGAAATATATTTGATTACCTATGACTTTTCAATAGGTTACAGATGATATATTATGACTATCATATTTGAAATACTCATCGTCGTAATCTGACACTAAAGAGAATACTCTTACAAGTAAGCAATATCTTTTTTCAGGTTCGCATATACCAAATTTTTCATATAACATGCCTACGTCATTTATATGCTTAGCTTCCAGGTAGAAAACTTTATCTACTTTTCTTTCTTCTCTTTTGCTGCTACTAGATATATTATTGTTTAGTATTTTGTAACTTTCAGTTTTTTGCATTTATTTTAATATATTATGTATAAAGGTTGTTAAGTATTGATTTAACGTTAAGTTATCAACTTACTTTACATTACGAGGGTTTGTCGTATTAATAAAGTATTTTAAGGTTTTTCTATGGACATTTATTTTATGCAGCAAATCTTCTTTTACACTGTGCTTAACATATCCGTATAAATCGAAATTAGGATCTCAGGAGCTTTTGAATTCGTTATAAGAACTGTATTTTGCGTTACCACTTTCTATGATATACCAGACGAATTTACGCTTAATGGTGTTTCTTATTGTATAAAAAAAGCTATTACTGTCTGAAATGTTTTCTTCGGAAGACGGTGCACAAAGATGGCAAGATATTTGATAATGATTAAATAATATTTCAGTATTGTCTGAAAAATATATGTATAATCAAAATATGGCGGAGAATAGTGAATATAATAGCAGTACGCATAGTAAGTAATATAATATACTGTCTAATATATAAACTGTTGTTAACAGAGTTTTCTTTCACAGATTTTTCATTTTTTTTTATATTATTTAAATTTAAAAATTGTTAAATGTAGTATGTATAATGCATATGAATATATATATATATATATATATCTACTTATTGAAAGGGCGATTATTACGCATAAGTCTTAATATTCACATTACAATCATCTGGTATCCATACTACAATCTTATCGTATTTTATTTATCCTGTACCAATAACTGTAGTATTAAACTATACACTGTACATATTTTTACGGATATACCTGTGTATTTATTATAAATCTACCTTTATACCTACAACATCTACATGCTTCTATTCAAATTCTCCCAGGTTTACCTAACTATTTCACAATTTTGTTAAAGTTTATAAAGCAATAATCTGACTACTACAAGCAGGGCACACAAACATGGTTGCTAAATATATATGTGTATTATTACACTAACATTATCTATATTAGGTTGAAATGTACATAATATGGACAGTTTGTAAGTGTTAAAATTAATGTGTAATAGGTAATAATATATACATAATCAAATGTATAATACATATTTATTATTATCTGATTCCTTAGCGAATTGAACGCTAATCTTACCCTTATCAAAAGCACACTTTACCTTTTAAGTTAAGGAACCTTTAACAAGAACACTTAGATTTGAACTAAGAATTTGAAGTTTGAAGCTTCCTATTTTACCATTAAATTATGCTCTTTATAATAAAATATTTTACTTAAATAAGTTTACATCTCATTTTTTTTTTACGGAAAAGAGATGATTCGAACATCCAGGTGTATAAACACAATATTTAGCAAATATCCTGCCTTACCTATGGCAACTTTTCCTTTATGTTTTACGAGCTAGGCCGGCTTCGATCCGGTATCTCCTTCCTTGACAAGGTAGTACTTTACCTATTAAGTTACTAGCCCCTATTTTATTACGGTCAGTCGAATTCGAATCGACACACTTCGCTTGGAAGGCGAACGGTCTACCATTAACCTATGACCATTTTTATTAAGATCTACCAGACTCGAACTCGTGTAATGATGATTAAAAGTCACATATTTTACCAATTAAACTAAGATCTCTGTACCCTCATAGGGGGGTGATAAATATATTTTAAATTGACAACTTTTTATAGATGTGGTTATAAACCCCTAAAATAATTTTTATAAGCTAGATAAAATTGCTTTAATAAATAACTTAAAAACAATTGTATATAAATTTATATGATAATAGGCTGATACTTATGCTATTTACAATTATATTTGTTTTTATAACTATCCTTAATCTTAGGTTTTTTATATTGAAGTTGCCGACCTAAGCATGATTTTCCACATATCTAATATAGGCTATTTACTACTTATTTATATCACATTATATTTAAGATATAGATGCTGGGAATAATATTGATCAATTTAAGAACCCCAGTAATAAACAGATATATAAAGAAAAAGTCATACAATGTCTACAAAATGTCAATAGAGAATAGATGATTCAAAACCTAAGTGGTGATTATCTGTTAAATGGTAGGCAAGAATTCGTCATAGACCCACGGCGATAAAAGCTGTACCTATCATAACATGAAGGCCATGAAAACCAGTTCCAAAATAAAAACAAGATCCGAAGATACTGTCACTTATTGTAAAAGAAGAAACAGTGTATTCTACACCTTGTAAAACAGTAAATATTAAAGCTAATAATACAGTATACATTGTTCCATATAAAGCTCCCCTTCTATAACCCTGTATAAGAGAGTGATGAGCATAAGTTATTGTTACACCTGAAGACAATAAGATTATTGTGTTAAGTAAAGGTAGTTCAAAAGGATTAATAGCATCTATACCCATTGGTGGTCAATGAGCTCCCATTTCAATAGTCGGAGATAATGTACTATGAAAATATGCTCAAAAGATACCTAAAAAGAATAGTGCTTCTGATACTATAAATAAACCTATACCCATATTTAAACCTCTTTGAACTGCTAAGGTATGATTACCCAAATATGTACCTTCAGATATAACATCTCTAAATCAAAGAGACATAGAAGAAATTAAACATATGAATGCTATTAATAAAAAATTATTTGCATATGTAAAACTGTGCATTGTTAAAACACCTAAAGTAGTTAGTGCTAATAATGATAAACTAGTGTTTATAGGTCAGGGGGAGGGAGATACTAAATGAAAAGGATGAAATTGAAAATTACTTCGTGTAATATTTGTCATGTATTTAATTAAATTTTAAATTTCTTAAAAAAGAATAATAGCATTAGATATAAAATCGTTATAAGATAGAGAAATAAACCAATTTAATATAAAAATATTAATATATCAATTGTATTATAGTATTTAAATATGGATTTAACAAAATTATTAAACATGAAAGAGACTTGAACTCTTATACTTTGTGTCCGTAGCACAAAACTTTACCAATTAAGCCATCATGTTTTATAGCCCTTAAAGTGAATTGAACACTTATCTAAATATTAACAGTATCTCGCTCTACCGTTGAGCTATAAAGGCTTTAGGAAGAAAAGGACTCGAACCTTCGACAGCAAATGCTATTGAGTTTACAGCTCAACCCGTCATACCAACAAACGGGACCTTCCTTGGGGCATTGTTTTTATTAATTAATCCCGTGCAACTTCCACTACACGAACCATATTTCGACTTAACAATAATCAGAAATACGCATGCGAAGACTTATAATATACATATATAAATCTAATTATTTAAATTGAAAGTATATCTAAGCCAAACTTATTGCACAAACTCCTTTCATCGTCTGACGAGTAGTTAGTACCCAACTGAGATTTTATCCACCGTGGCATAATGATACACGATTACTAGTAATTACTTTTTCATGTAGTCGAATTACAGACTACAATCCATTTTATGTCCAAATTTATAAGATTAGCTATATTTCACAATTTTGCATCTCTTTGTTAAGGCATACGTGGCACATCTGTAGCCCACAACATTAAGGCCATGATGACTTGTCTTAATCCCTTATATCATTACCAATATAATGGCGAACTACTTTATAAAAAATAAAGTAAGGGTTTACGTTAATTTAATGGAACTAACCATGATCTCACGACATTAACTTTAGACAGCCGTGCAACTCCTGTAATTATAAATAAATTATAAATATTCAAGTTGTGGTAAGGTTTTACGTGGGTTATCAAATTAAACAGTTGAGATAGGTAGGTGCTCTCGCACTTTCCCCCTCTAAGAACCGTACGTGCGACTTTCATCGCATACGGCTCAAACAGAAACTTATTAAAACTAACTTAGGAGCCCTCGCTCCAAACAAAATCATATTTAACATACAACAAATCTTTTGTTAGTTTCTGCCCAATGTTAAGTCAGCCATCCTAATATTAAGATGTAGTTATATAATTACCTTTTTGTATTCATACCTGCTTTTATAATCTTTATTTCATCTAAACCTTGTTTTGTTAAATGACCTTTAGTTTTCATTATTAAAATTACTCTACAAAAGTCTTTAAAATTTAAAGATTTTGAACTATGTAAAGGATATTTTAAAAGGAACGGTATAATTTTTTCATGCAAATCATCTAATTTATTTACTGTAAAATCACAAGCTTTTGTAGTACGTTTTTCTATTCTACCGCAATCAAAAAATAGTGCTATATTTTTTAATAGCTGAAAATCGCGAGAGTGTTGAGTTATTTTAAATACTAGTTGTATGGCTATACCTGATTTAGACCTTAATGAATTATATATACTAATAAAAAAACAACCTTCACCGTCAATAAATGCAGATAATCAATATGGATTTATAGTTTCCATATAATTAACTACAGGTCTAGTTTTAATAATAGTATTAGGAAAGGAAACCTTTAAACCTTTTTTTAGACCTTTATTTAAAGAAGCCTTTAAGCTTACTATTTTTTGTAAGCCTTTAATAGTTAAATGATCTTTTCGTATAACAATATCAACTATATTATTAAATAATTTAAAATCAGCCTGTTTCTTACTTATTAAAGGATAAGAAATTAAATGGGGTATTATTACTTCATGTAAGTCCTTAACATTGCTAACTTTTCATCTATAGGTTTCATCCTTAGCTTTATAAAAAATAGACCCAACGCCTAATGTAGATTTAACTGTTTCTAGTAAAATCTTATCTTTTTTATTTAAACCTATTTCTAAATAAAAAGTTATTATATAACCGGTTTTCCGTTTAGCATTTTTTATTAGACTTATACCTAAACTACCTTCTGCATCTATTAAACCAGTGATAGTTCCTGGGTGTAACATATTAAGAGTTTTGTTATTTTTTTCCATTTTTAAAAGCTTTTAACAATTCATCCATATTTAATTTTTGTTTAATATTGTTTGATTTAGCAATAATATTATTTTTTTCTTCTTTAAAAGCTTTAAGCAAATCTTCTTTTTCTTGTTCACTCAAAACACCATTTTGACTTTTAATGTTTTCAAGTATTTCTTGAGCTTCTCTATGGGACTCAGAAAGATTATTTAATTTTCTTAAATATTCTATTTTTTCTCTACTTGCCTTTTCTAAAGCTTTTAATTCTTCCATCTGTTGCTTTTGTTCAGTTGTTAATTTATTTCCATTTGCGCTAATTGTGTCTACAAATTTACCTACCAAGGGACCAAATACTTTCTCTTTACCTGCGGATTCTAAAGCTCAATCGTATGCTATACCTGTACTTAAAATTGTACCAAGGAAAATTCCTCCTTCACAAGCTCCTTTCATACATAACAGTCCTCTAGTTAATATAGTGGCTACATTATCTATCGGTGAATTTTTAATATCCATTTTATCTGTTTTTAATATATTATATATGTGTTTTATTCTATAAATTATTAATACAAATTGATAAATTAAAAACAATATGTTTATAAAAATTGCTATATAAATTAAAGAGTAGTGAAATAAAAACATTTTTTTTGATATAGTTAAAAGTAAACAAACACCGCCTAATACTCTAAATATTCTAACAAAAATATTATTATTTATATTTTCTATATGAGCAGGTAAAGTAGGTGTGTTATACACTTTAATGATTCCTAGTTTAAGATTAGATATTCTTTTTTTCATATATTAAAATATATATTATAATTTACTAATAGTCGTAAGCAATATTTCAATTGAAATACTGGAATAAAGGCACTAATGATGATAAATCCAATTAGGGATATAAGGTAAAAACTTCACAATTGTTATCTATCGGAATTAGTACCCTATATTTAGCATAATAATTATAATTTACCTAAGTTATTATGCAGTACAAATAGCGTTATTTACAGTAATAATTAACTCTAATTGAAAAAAAAATTTTTTTTTATATAACTATATCCATATATTAGTTTACTTCAATAATAAACTAATATAGGCCTTTGCTTTTTAACAGTCCTTTACCCTTTATTTTTTACAATACTTTCGAAAATATCTTATATATTGCTTCTTCGATTTAAAATCGCTGAAAACAAAGGGCTTACCAAGTTCAAATATTAACACAATTTATGTAAGATTTAGGAAAATAACTTTACTCCGATGAAATACGGTTTCTCAAATAAATTAGTATGTAAAATTTATTACCTTTCATAAACATTGTAGTGTAACGAAGCGTCCTTGTTATTTTCACTTTCGTTTTCCATGTCTTACTTACACTAGCTCCTTAAAAGATATTATATATTTTTTAATCGTTATTTAAAACAGGCTACATTGTCCTTACAGCTTCACACATTATATTACTAACCTGCGTGTGTAAGTAGTGTTAGGTTGAGAAATACCTAGTGGAATTTCACCACATTATTAATATTTGCTTCTTGTCGCACACATACTCCACTACTGGTTTCAGAAACGGTCTAATGATTTCAGTTCCTACGTTGCCGTATTACTCTTGAGGTGGAATGTTTACACTTTCATTTATATATAAAATATAATCTTATATATGACATTCATCATTGTCTGCTCACAATACTAGGGTATCTAATCCTGTTACTTTATCGAGCCTTCGTACCTCAACGTCAGTTTTTACATAAAAGGTTGCTTTCGCCATTACCAGTTTCTAAATGGTATTATCGAATTTTATCTCTACACTCACCGTACTCCCCTTCTTATATTAAACTCTAGTTAATCAGTGCCTTTTAGGCTTAATTAACTGTCTAGGTACCCTTTAAACCTATTAAAGATGAATAACACTAGTCTTCCACGTATTACCGCGACTGCTGGCACGTGACTTGGTCAAGACTTATAGATAAAATATGTCATTATCATAATTCTACCTAGAACTTTATTTAACATAGTTAATATTGTATATATACAAATAATCCATTCTTCCAAGTTGCTGGTTCAGCCGTTAGGCTATTGACCAATATTCCTCACTGCTGTAGTATAAACCGTGGGCTTTGTTCAGGCCACACTGTGACCAATTAACCTTTCAGTCTTGGTTACGGGTATTAGGCTAACTATAATTTAATATAGTATTTGCTACCCGAGACATAAACTTCTTAAAGCAAAATAAATATTTCTTTATCATATAAGGTATTTTAAATACCTCACTTTAAGGTGGTTTATTAGTCTTGTTACTCACCTGTACACCACTTCTAACTAAATTAAAAATATAACTAGACGTACGATTAGCATGTGTCAAGCATTTGGACAGCGTTCATTCAGAGCCATCATCAAACTCAATTTTACTAATGGAACATAATTTATATCCCATTATTATTGTATTTATAATATGATTTTTTTTTTAGTTTTTAATTTATTTTATGTTTTTTTTTTATATGGACGAAATTAAGCCGGATTCTGTTACTGTATATTTAACTAAATTTAAGGCTAAATTAAAGGTTTATATTTCACATTATTACTTTTATTTTCTGTATTAGACCAAGGTTTTAACCTTTATCGTAATATCGTTATCGTTTAAAGATAATAATATATTGATATTAATTCAATTAGCCCCGGACTTTCCTAGTATATTTATACATAAATATACCTTAAAATTTATACCCAAATTAATTTTATAGTTAATTAATTTTTTAATTAAAAATGTATTATAAATAAATAAAAAATACTCATATAACATAGCTCTACATTACAAGATTTAAGTATATAAATAATATTTAACTGTTATATATTAAACAAGATACTGAATAGTGTAAACCATCTAAAATAGGAGCAGGGTATACACCTAGTAACACTGTGAATAAAACTAGGCTTAATAAAATAGAAAACTCACGTTTAGTTAAGTCCGGTATATTAAACATAAAAAACTTAGAGTATGCTCCTGCAAAAGCTATTCTATTAAACATGTATATAGTATATGCAGCTGATAATATTATAGAAGAACTAGCTAATATACCCATTATAGGTAATCTTTCAAATATACCATATAAAGACATAAATTCACCTATAAAATTTAAAGTTAAAGGTACTCCACAATTACCCAAACATAAAATAAAAAATAAAATAGAGAATAAAGGCATGACTTGTGTTATACCTCTATAAAATGTTATTAGTCTTGTAGAAGATCTATCGTATAATATACCTCCTGCACATATAAATAAACCAGATGAAACAAAACCATGTGCTAAACCTAATGTTATTCCACCTTCTATTCCTTGAATTGTGTTACTAAATACACCCAGTAAATATACAGCCGCATGTGATACAGATGAGTAAGCAATTAATTCTTTAATGTCTATTGTTCTTATTGTACTAAAACTAGCATATATAATAGTAATCAGCCCGATTAAAAATATAATATATGTATAATTGATATGAGCTTTAGGTAATAAAGGTAAAATTAGTCTTAATATACCATATAAACTTAGTTTTAATACTATACCAGCTAAAATTATACTACCTGCCAATGGCGATTCAACATGGGCTTTTAATAATCAAGAGTTTAGAAATATGGTTGGTGTTTTTACTGCAAAAGCTATAAAGATTCCATAAAATAAAAATAATTGTGAATAATAGTTAAAATTTGTTTTTGACAAAGCATCAAAATCTGTTGTACCCATAATAGAAGACATTGTAAGTATAGACAACAATAAAAATAATGAACCAAGTAATGTATATAAAAATAAGTAAAAACTAGCTCTTACTTTATTACCAGAACCGTATAATCCTATTAATATAAAAAGTGGTGGTAATATACTTTCAAAGAAAACATAAAACAGTAAAATATCTAAAACCAAAAAAACTGCTAATAACAATGTTTCTAGTAATAATATTATTATTACAAAAGATCTAATGTTTTCTACTATTGAATTTCAGTTTGATAATAATGAAATAGGTATTATTATTGTTGTTAATAATACAAAATAAATTGATAAACCATCTACACCTAAATAAAAATCAAATGAATTTATTTCATGATATTCTTGCACAAATTGAAATTGATTACTGCTAAAGTCAAACATCATAAATATAATTAACGATATTATTAAATTAATAATAGATATAGTTAAACCTATAGATTTAATTATATTAAAATTAAAATTTTTTATATTATATGACATTGTTGTAGAGATAAGAAAAATACCTATAATAGGTATTAATAAAAGTAAAAGTAGCATATTAAGAATTATTAATGTATAATTTACTATTAATGTAAACATTATTTAACTTTAAATAATGACCATTTTACATAATTTTTTATAATAAAGATATATTAACTGATATTATTTCAAAACTATATAAAACACAAGGAATTAACATTATAAAGGCTATAACAATAGGTAAAAGTATTGTTCAACAATATGACATTAATTGATCAAATCTAATTCTAGGAAAACAAGCTCTAGCCCATATAAAAAAAAAAATCATTAAACATGTTTTTAAGCCTATAATTAAACTATAACTTAATCCTTCTATTAAAGGATTGTCGAATACAGATGTTTTTTTATTTATAAGTTCCAGATAATCATCAAAAGAAATATATTGTATATAATATATAATATCTATATATTCAAATAGATAACCGCCTAAAAACAACAGACTTGTTAAAATACAAATAAATACAATACTGGCATATTCAGCTAAAAAGAAAAATACAAATATTACTGCTGCATGTTCTGTCATAAACCCACTGACTAGTTCTGATTCAGCCTCTGCTAAATCAAAAGGGGCTCTGTTAGTTTCTGCAATAGAACCTATCAAAAACGTAATAAAAATAGGGAATAACGGTATTAGGTATCAAATTTCTCTTTGACTTTCTACATTAACAGATAGGTTTAAACTACCTGTTAAAAATACCACAAGTAATATAGCTGAACTTAATATTAATTCATAGCTAATTAATTGAGCTGTACTTCTTAGAGATCCTAGAAAAGCATATTTCGAATTAGCAGATCATCCTGCTAATAATATACCATAAGTCGATAAAGAAGAAACAGCTAACACATATAGTATACCTAAATCTAAATCTAATAGTGTAACACCTGGAGCATAAGGTATAACTGCATAAGCTAATAATGAAAATATTAAAGTCAATATAGGTCCTAAAAAAAATAATATTAAATTAGATTGACTAGGGGATATATATTCTTTCAACAGTAGTTTTAAAGCATCTGCAAATGCCTGTAAAAGACCATAATACCCTACAGCATTGGGTCCCAATCTTCGTTGCATGCTAGCCATAGTTTTTCTTTCCGCAACAGTTACATAAGCCACTGTTAAAAGAACAGGTATTGTTACTAATAAAACCTCAACAATGGATATTAATATTGGTGTATATATCATATAGATGTTATTTATATTCATAATACATATTATAAATATAATAAGTATATATTATAGCATAATATCAACTATAATTATAAGTAATTATATTTAATAATTATTTGTTATTAATTTTTATTTTTAGTTATATAAGGCTAATTAAATTTTAAATTATCTATTATTACCTTTATTATTTAGTAACATTTATGCATTGTTATAATCCTACAGAAATAAAAATAGTAAATAATACTAATAAAAGAAAACTATTGTTTAAGGATAAATAAGGCATTAATGTATAGAATATTAAACCTATTAAAATATATAAGGCATAAGATGTAACTACGCCAGAATCTAAACTGCTTAAATTTTTACTTAGTTTAAGTAAACCTTTTTCTAAACCATATGGGGCTAACAATTCAATAGAACCTTTATCCAATATTTTAGTAGTTTGTCCACCTAATTTAAGAACAACACCAGTGATATATCTGTTATAGAAATATTCGATTAAAAAACGTTGATTAAAAAAACTAAAAATATTATAACCCATTCTAGTAAATTTAAAATTAATTAATGTTTTAGGTAAATATTCAGGTGAAATAAATGATATGATACTTAATGATATAGTAAAAAATAAAGGTAACAATTTATAAAAAGTAACAACAGAAAATTCTGTATCTAACATAATCTCATGTAAAGGATGTATAAATAAACTATTATCAGAGAAAAAGCTTGAACCTAGTCCTATAAACATATCTTTAGTTATATATCCAAAAAAGGTAGAAAAAATAGCTAATATTACTAAAGGCAAACTCATATATATACTACCCTCATGAGCATTTTTATAGTTAGTTATAGGTCCATTAGGATTTGTTAAAAATGTTAAATATAAGACTTTAACAGAATACAAGGTAGTAAACATAGCACCAATAGTAGCAATAAAATAAACAATAATACTTGACAAAAAAAATTGCCCATATGCAGATTCAAGTATAAAATCTTTACTATAAAACCCAGTCATATAAGGGAAAGCTACTAAACTAAGAGAAGCTATTAGCATGACTGAGTATGTTAAAGGTAAAAATTGTCTAAGCCCACCATACTTTCTAAAATCTTGATTATCCGCAACTGCATGTATAACAGCTCCTGCTCCCAAAAATAGTAATGCTTTATAAAAAGCATGGTTAATTAAATGAAATAAAGCTATATTATAAGATGATAAACCTACTGCTATAACCATCATACCTAATTGCTATTATACTACAATTGTAGTATAAGTGGACCATTTCTTTATTAATCTTGGTATTTTTCTCATTTATCTTTAAATTTAACTCATTCATTAAAATTTTTTATATCTAAACTATTTCTATGTATTCTTAATAAATAAAAATCTTTTATTAAATTAACTCTTTTCATTTTTTCTGTTTTTAAGGGATAATTGATAAAATAATTTTCTATTAAATTAAATAATTCAGCTTTTCTATATAAAACATATTTAAATGCTTCTATTTTTGGACTTAATATATCCACTCTACCACCATAAATTGATATTAGTGGTTCTAATAAATATTTATTTTTTTGAGTTAAACCTATAAATATTTGTCCAGATGCTTCATTATAATAAATAGATCCATCACTATCAATAAATCCACATAATCAACCATCATTAAATGTTAAAGGTCCAGGATAAATTAATGCTATATCATATTTGACACATAATTTATTCATTTGTAATAATCTTGCTGGATTTCTTATTAATCCATTTACATCATTTATTAATGAAATTAAACCTTGTTTGTGTCTTAATTTATATCTTACAGCACTAGCATTTGAAATAGGTTTTATGGTTCCACCATATTTTTGTTTTATTTCATTTAATGCTTTTACATCTCTAGCATCCATAGTAATTTCACAACTACTATACCCTTTTTTAGTTAAGATAAAATATCCGTCTCCATCTATCAATCCAGCTAATCACTGATTAAATGATAAATCTTTAACGTTTTTATTTTTATCTGGTTTATTAACTAAATTAGTTGGTTCAGTGCTAGTATGTATGTTTCTAAGACCTAAATTGTTACAATATACATTAAAAATTGTATAAAAAATTATATTATAAAAACTTATATTTATTAATAAGTATAGATATTTATTATAGATAAAGAATTTTTTCATTAAATTAATTATTTTTAATTTAATAAAGATTAATATCAAACATATGGCCTCTGAGATTCCTACTAACTTGCTTATAATTATAATCTTTCATCTTACTGACAAATTTATATAACTTAAAATATAATTGTACAATCAATTAATGAGAGATGAATTAAAAAGACTATAACTAATATGATTATAAATTAAATAATCATGAGCTTTGGTTATCTGCGAATTAATCTTACTTAATATATAATTTAATATATAAATATTGACCTCTACGCATATAGTTTGATGCCTGAATGTAATTGAATGAGGTTTACATTCTTGAGCCAATTGACTCATGGTAGAATAAGCAATAACTTTTTTTATATCTTGTTGAAATAAACCTATAAGAGAACTAAACACAGTGGTAATAGCTCCAATGAATAGACATATCAGTAGAAGAGTGGAGCTATATTCAATTAAAGGAGAACAACGCATTAATAAATATACTCCAGCTGTAACCATAGTGGCTGCGTGTATTAATGCTGAAACAGGGGTAGGCAAATATCTTGGTCTATATTATATGTAAAATATAAACACTCAGTTACTTTCATAACTGTTGGGACTATATCTTAACTTATATAATTTTATCTAATCTGTTTAAATTTTTACTATATCTTTTAATAAGTAGTAAACCTTCCGATGTAAGATGTTTTTTTTTATCTAAAACCAATTTATACATTTTATTTCAGTTAAAGTATACAATGTGATTTTTTGTTTTAAAGGATAATAATCAAAATATTTAATAACAAAATTTAATTTAGTGGTATTTACTGCCATGTTGTAACCTAAATAGCTTTTAATAAAAAAATAAAATGAGCCTTACCATTTAGCAAGTTTGCTAAATATGTCATATCCTCAAAATTTCCTTTTTGAGATAAAATATACCTTAATCTAACCAACCCTCCATATGTGGGTTTATCCAGTATAGAACAAGTAAAACAACCTTCAGCATCTGTGAATCCACATAGTCAAGTATCAGATAGACAGGGTCTAAAATTGTTTTCTTTATGTATAATGTTTTTTTTTATACATGCTGTTATAACCACCCAATCAACGTTTAAAGAGGATTTTATTAGTACTTAAAAACAAATTACCATTAAATATAGATATTAATTTAGCTAAATTTTCTCTGTCTCTTACTCTATAACAGTGGGTATTATTCTTTTTGTCTTGCAATCTTACAACACCAAAACCTAGCTTTTTCTTTATATAAAAAAGTATTTGAGCATCTTTGCTAGATTGTGTAATTTTAAATTAAAGATATCCATTTTTATTTAATATAAATGACCCATCTCCTTCTACAAATCCAATTAATCAAAATTTAAACAGATTATCATTTAATATAAGTTTTTCACGTGTAGTCTCTGAGGAGGCTAAGACGAGTTCTTGTGATAAAGTACAAGATTGGTCAAAGTTTCCTGCGGATTGTCCTTCTCTTTGAATTTTACCGAGCAAGAAATATCTCTTGAGTGGGCCAAAGATTAAATAAGGATGTTCCCGCATATAGTGAAATTTAAGGAAAGCCCCGTTATATAAACCTTCCATAGCCATAGGTAATCAAACATGTAAACCTACCTGTGAACTTTTAGCCATTGCACCAATTAATAAGCAAATACCTATTATAGTAATTATATTCTCACTAATATAGGGAGAAAGTATAAATACTGTGTTATAATCAATGTTACCGAATGATCATAAAATAGCAAACATACCTATAGTTAAAAAACTATCTCCTACTCTATTTGTTAAAAAAGCAGACATTGAACTTTGGTTAGCTGCTATTCTAGTAAATCAAAAACTCACTAACAAATATGAACATATACCCACACCTTCTCAACCAACAAACATCAATAAAAAATTGTTTGCTGTTATTAGAATAATCATCATAAAAGTAAATAAACTTAAATAGCTAAAAAATCTTTGGTTATGCATAAATATCAAATTTATCTTGCAATTGATTCATTAAGAGTTTGTTAACAATGGTTAATTCTCTTCAAAATTTCTACTTCTGTTCATACCATGTTTTATCTTTCTAATAGAATTTATACCTTCAACCGTAAGATGGAAACGATTAAGTATTAAACTATGAATTTTACATCAATCAAGGCAATCATATAGTTTTATACCAACAACAGGATTTTCATTAAAAAATGGGATTAGTGTACTGGTAATATCCTTAAAATCAACTATTGACAAACTAACAGCAGATTTACCTGGATATTTATATATTTTTCCTGATCTTAAATACTCAGCTATTTTTTGCATTAATATAAAATCCCTATCGTGTTGAGATATTCTAAATCTTAATTGTACTCGATAACCTAGTTTACTATTGGCTGATGGTATACGCACATCAAAATTTCCTTCCGCACTAATAAACCCTGAAAGTCACTCAGGGTCTATAACTACATTGTCATAATTTATTACAGGTCTTTCAATTGGAGTGTAGCCAGCAAACTCTAATTTTAACGCATCAGATAAACCTAGATTCATAGATGCTTTTATATTGATTATTTTTTTTAAACCTTGAATCGTAACATGATCTTTATTATTAACAAGTTTTACCGCATTTTTAAATAATAAAAAGTCTGCGGCTTTTTGTGTTAATAATGGATACTTTTCTAAATAAAAAATAAGGTTATTTAAACCTTCAATTGAATCTATTGAATAATTAACTATATCTCGGTTTTTAGGTAAATGTATGGAACCAATACCACCTAAGCTTTGCTGTAATAGGTATAATAAATTAAGATCTTTAGTGTGTAAACCTAATTGAAATTTTAATTGAACACGTCAACCTAGTTTACGAACTTTATTTTTGTCTACAATTATACTAAATGAACCCTCACCGTCTATTAAACCAGATCAGACTCCAATATTTATATTAGTAGAACTATACGTAGAATATTTTTTTAAATCGTATTGTTTAGATGGGTTTTTGATATAGGAGTTTCAATATTGTTTATTATTGAAACCGAGTTTTATATCTCTATTTCTTTCGAAATCCCGTAGAGTACACCTTAAATTTGTTAAACGTGGTTTAACAAATCAACTGCCGTCTACTCGTTGCTCTTTTACAGATATAATACTATCTGATTTAGATCCGCGATTGTCCATTTTGTTTTCACTCATCTTAAGACTTGTTACCGTTTCTGAGTAATTACTTCAGCCACTTATAATTTTTCAACCATAGCTTGGTATCTTAAGCTTTAGGAGTTCCCCGGAATTTGACAGTTTATCCCCATAGTTGTGTTTTCCCCTTACACAACCCCGAGGATCATGACTCATATATTCTATAGAATATAAGTGTACTAAGGAAGAAACTATTAATACAGGTATTAACATGGAAACAGTTAAAGAGTCAAAGTTAAAACCTCAAAAGACATTAAGTGATTCTGAATCTATTCATCTAAATAGATAGAAAGTTACAGGTATATTGTTTAATCCTACTTCCAAGAAAGCGATTACAGATAACAACGTTGTTATTACTATTGTACTACATGTTATCAGTTGTGATCCTCTTACTCCAATTTTTCTACCAAAGAAACCAGAAACTATTGATCCTAATAATGGTAAGGTTATTAATGCTAGATACATTATTTATACTCTATCGCTATACTACCTCTTAATCTATAGAATGCAACTAATACACCTAACCCTATAGCAGATTCTGCTCCTGCTATTGTTATTATATATATTGCGAATGTTTGACCTAATATATCATCATAGCTTAATGAACTTACTAATATTAAGAACGTAATAGCTAATAGCATTATTTCAATTGAAATAAGCATTAATATTATATTTTTTCTATTTAATACAAATCCTAGAATTCCTATTAAAAAAAGTATTAGTGATAAATTCATTTTTTATTTTTATAACACATAATGATTGTTGTTCATATATATAAAGAAAATCTGTTATTTATTTTCCCTAGTTCCCTAATAAAAAGGTTTATATATATAGCCCATTTTGCTAACTAGATATTATTTTATCTCTGCTACCCCCTTTTTTTTTATTAAAATAATCATTAAACTAAAGAATATAAAAAAGATAAAAAATTTCCATTAAAGACTTGAACTTCAATTCAGATTTTAGGAAAATCCTGTTTTACCATTAAACTAAAGGGAATAGGACCAAAATAGCCAAATTTAGTTTTAAATAAAACTAAAAAAGTTTATGTAACACATAATTAAAAAGATGATTTATGTAAAATCTATACTACTGGCACAAGATGGAAAAATACAAACTTAAACTCAAACAAGAATATAACAAGTTAAAAATGAAAATAATATAGTAGAAATATAGCAAAAAAAGATTAAATTGGAAATATGAGTAAACAAAAAAAGATATAGCTATTAAAAAATAACACAAATGCACATATCTAAATAAAAAAAAAGGTAAATATAAAAAAAAAATAAATAAAGATAAGCATAGGGAGACTTTACCATAAGAAGTTAACACAGGAATTATAATATATATAAGAAAAAAAAAACGATTAAAATGTTTATACTATAAAATATTTAAAAATTTTAATCTTAAATTACAATAAACTACTATTTTGTAGTACATTATTATAGAGTAGGATAAAATTAATCCTTTTTAAAATGTTTTTTTTTAAACTCTTCAATTCGTATTTTCTCTTTTTCTTGTTTTTTTCTTAAATCTGCACTATGTTCTGCAAAATATTCATCTAACCTTTGTTCTTCTGTTAAACGTGAGAATCTTTCTATTTCTCTAATATTTTCTAGTTCTCTTTGATTTTCTTCTTCTCTTTTCCTTTTTCTTACAGGTTCTAATCTTTTCATTTTAGATTTATGTTGAATTTTTTTAAAAGCTTCACCCTTCTCAGGGTTTTCCCTAAAGCTTTCCATACGTCTTTGTCATTTATTTTTATCTATCTCTTTTTGTTTTTCTCTTTTTTCTTGTAATCGTTTTTCTTCTCTTTGATTAAAACTTAAAGTTTCTGCTTCTTCTGCATATATCCTTTCTAATTTATCTTGCTGTTTTTTCTCTCTTTGTTCCTTTCTTTGCAAGAATTTCTCTCTTTTTTCTTCCTGTTCTTCAAAAGTTAGTCCCTTGTAAGATTTATAATTACGATATTTTTCTTTTTTTTCTTTTTTTTCTTTATTTATTTCCGTACTTCCTGCTGCATATGACATATCCGGTCCTCCACCTGGATCACCGGATGGTTCGCCACTGGGGCCTTTAGCCCCATCCGCTGAGTAGTTACCTAACGATTTACCTCTAATATATACCCAAGCAAATATAAGTAATTTTACAGCAAAAATTATTAATGATACTAACCAGACAGTAAAAAAAATATTATATAAAAAAGGGTTTCTGTGTTTAAACTTTTTATCTAATAAAAAGTTATATACAGGAAAGTATATAAGGCATAATATACAGAAAACACAAAATATGCTGCTTATATTTATAATGCTTATGTATGATAATAATATTAAGTCTATAAACATAAGAAATATAAAAGAAAATATTACTTTAAAAATGTCAATAACAGTAATTGTATAAATGGTGTTAGTAAAAGTAGTATTAAAAATTTTTAAAAAACAACGTATTGAGCATATTAATAGTTCATAGTTGTTTTTTTTTATTTCTAAGAATAGAAACACTAATGTTTTATAATATTTAGTACTTTTTAATATATTAAATAATAAAATGGAAAACTGTGTATATATATATCCTATTAATATAATTTCTGGATGATAAATACAAGTTTTTAAAAAACTTATTAAACATGTTACTTCATAGTATATATCCATAATAATAGAAAAACCTATTATTAAGCAAAAAAAATAAAACAACTTATTATTTTTTTCCTTATATAAATCTAAGCCTAGAGAAGAAACCTTAGTAGTTAAAGAATTATTTAAATCATATTGCCTACTATCTAAATTTAAGGCATTTTTACCTAGTTCAAAAGTAAAGCCTAAAGTTAAAACTAAGAAAAATATAAGCATAATAATTAGACCATATAAATTGTTAACATATGCACTTACTGCATAAGGATATACTAAAAGAATTTCTAAATCAAACAATAGAAATAATAAAGCAAAAATAAAGAATGAAATACTAAACTGAGTTCTATTCTGACCTAAAAAAGAGTGAAAACCACATTCAAATGGACTAGCTTTTTCTTGATAAGGACTGTGTGGTGCAAATATAAAATTTATAGTTAATAATATAAAGGCTAAAATTGGAATAAAAATAAAGAAAAATGTGATACTTGTCATGATTAATTATAAAGTATTGTAGATAAAATATTAGTTACACTTAATCATTCTTGAGGGTTTATCATAAATAATATTATTATTAAAGTTAAAATAGAAATAGTTAAAGTTAAACTATTAGATAACACCATATTATTTATACCTATTTTAATATTTTTAATTGTTTTAGGGTAATATTGTATAATATTGTTTAAGATTGCATTATTTAATTCTGTGTTTAATGTGTACTCAGATTTATTGAAAAACATTTCTTTTACAATATTAAGGTAATAAGCAGCACTTATAACACTAGTTAATATTGCTACTAAAGTAATGAAAATATAACCATTATCCAATGCTGCTGATAAGACCATTTGTTTACCAAAAAACCCAAGTAAAGGAGGTATACCTACAAAAGAGTAGATTGTTATAGATAAACTGATGGCTAGATATGGATTTATAAAAAAATACCCTTTTAGCTGTTCAGTAAATTGTATTGGAGAATTATATTTTTCCACTAAATTTTTAAATTTATCATTATTATAAGTATAAAGAATATACCCCATACTTATTAATATAATAAAAGCATTTACATTTGATAGAGAGTATTGCATTATATAAAATATAAATGCTTGTATAGATTCTATACTATTAATACTTAAAGCTAATAATATAAAACCTAAGTGTGAAATTGTGCTATATGCTAATAATCTTTTTATTCTAGATTGGTTTAAACCCAAAATTGTACCAATTATTAAAGATAATAATGAACTAAACAATAAACTAATTGTTCAATTAAAATTAAAGATAGAATAATAATTACTTGTATAATAGACCAATTCAAATAAAAAAATAAAAATAGATAATTTTGCTATATTTGCAACAAATGTTGTTACTATTGTAGGTATAGCATCATAAACATCCGGGCTTCAGAAATGAAACGGTGCAGCACTTATTTTAAACAAGAAACCTACTGACATAATTAATAAAGAAAAATTAATATAATTAGTACTATATCAAAATAATAAATTATCTTTTAAACCAGATAGGTTAGTTATAATATAAAATCCATCTAAATTAGTAGTACCTGAATTTACATATAATAAACTAGTACCTAGTAAAATAAAACAGGAAGATAATCCTCCTAATAGAAAATAAGTAAGACCTGCTGAGGTAGATAATTCACTATTTCTATACATTGTACATAGAATATATAATCCATAACTCTGTAATTCTATAGATAAAAATATAGAAACAATATCACTACTACTAATTAAAAATACAGCACCTGTTACAATAAATAAAAGTATTAAAGGATACTCTAGTATTTTATATTGTTCTCCTTTATTATCAAATAATTTAATAATAAATTGTAATTTATTAGAAAAAAAATTAAAGAAATTTCCGCATATGCTTAACGATATTTTCATAGGAAAAAAACTAGTTAATTGTAAGATTATAATACAAATAAATAATATGAAAATATGAAAAAAATTCGTTAAAGCCGTGGTATGAAATAGGCCACCAAACAATCCTATACCTTTTTTTAAAGATGATATTTTTAAACTGAAAAACCCTAATGAAAAACTTTTTAATATTATAGTTAATAAACTACGGCTAAAAAAAATAGAAAGATCACGCCTTAATGTGACAGAGTTAGATAATAAAAGTATAATAATACACGAAACAAGCAAATTCCCTTCAAAGACTCGAACTTTGACCCAAATATTAGAAGTATCATGCTCTACCATTAAGCTAAAGGGAATGGAATGCTAAAGTAACATATTGGTACTTTTTACTTTCCTTGTCTAAGTCACTGAAAAAGAAGGGTGAAACTACTATAATTTACTTATAAAAACACGTGTTAAAAATAAACGAACAAATCTTGGTAAAATATATTTAGAAAACACATATATCATTATAATTAGTAAAGCAAAGGCAAATGTTACTTGATTTATGTAATAAAACGGCACTAATTGTGGCATACTTATTAGTATAATAAATGTTAATGCAATCTTTTATGCATTCTTATCTAAAATTAGATAATATATTGTTATAAGGGTTTAGACTTTAATTAGTATTTTAAATGGATATATTAAATTAGATTGTTATATTAATTTATAAAGTATAAGGTAAGTATTACCCACATTTAATGTAAATCCAAAGCATCCTTAATATAACTACTTGTTAAAACTACAAACACTTGAGCCTGTATAAAAGCAATACCTAATTCTAAACCAGAAAATGCTATAATAAATGCTAAAGGTATTAAACCTACAAAGAAGAATAAAAAGCCAGATGTCATTATGTTATAACAAAATCCCGCTAATATGTTTAGAAGCATATGACCGCTTAATATATTAGCACTTAAACGTAGCCCTAAACTTACATTTCTAGCTAAATAAGAAATAAACTCAATTAAAACTAGAAGAGGTAATAGACCTAAAGGGCAACCTGCAGGTACAAAAAGCGAGAAAAACTTAAAACCATGTTTGTTAAATCCTAATATTGTTGCTCCTAATACTACAGTAAAACTAATAGAGAATGTTAAAATAAAATGAGATGTAGATGCAAAACTATAAGGTACCATACCTATTAAATTATTTATTAATATGAATATAAATAAAGTATATATAAAAGGGAAATAGATTTGTCCTTTATTAGGGTTTATCTGATTAACAACTATACTATGTATAGTAGCATATATAGTTTCTAAACTTAACGATCAATGATTAAATACTATTCTATTATAATTGGTTGCAACTATTTGTAAAGTAAAAATAAAAAACACACCTATTGATAAATACAATCCTATGTTTGTTAAGGATAAATGCATTCCAAACATAATAGGAGCATCTATACTGATTAAATTTCTAACCTCAAATTGATCTAATGGACTAGATATAATATCACTATATTTATTATAAATCATATAATTTTTATTTAAATATTGCATTTTTCAATATAAATACTCTAGCTGTAAAGGGATATAAAGGAATTGAACCTTTTTAATTCGATCTGCAATCAATTACATAACCTGTCTGTCAATACCCCTTGGATACTTTAAGGTATATATATAATAAGGCTATATTATTGTTCTTCAATTCAAGCTAAGAATTTTTCTATTGAAACTGATTCAATGACAATAGGCATTGAACTGTGTAATATACCACATATTTCTGAACATTGACCATAAAAAGTACTTTCTCTGTTAATTAAAACAGATACTTGGTTTAATCTCCCAGGATAGGCATCACATTTAATACCTAAAGCTGGGCAGGCAAATGAATGTATAACATCTGCAGCTGTAACTATGAATCTTACATGTGTAAGTTCAGGTATAATCACTCTGTTATCTACTTCTAACATTCTTAAAGCTCCATCTTCTAAATCTGATTCTGGAACTAAATAAGAATCAAATTCAATAAACTCTTCGTCACTATTTAAAAAATCAGGGTATTGGTAACTTCAATATCACTGATGACCTTCTGCTAAAACTGACATAGCGGGGTCGCTTATTTCATCCATTAAATATAATAATTTAAAGGATGGAAAAGCTATTAATATCAATATTAATGCAGGTGTAATAGTTCAAATCAATTCAATTAATGTACCATGATTTAAATATTTGTGTGATATAGGTGATTCTTTGTTAGTATAGCTTTTAATAATAGAAACTAATACTCAACCTACAGAAAACAATATTATAACTAAATAAAATAATATATTGTCATGTAATTCTATTAAACCTTCCATTTGTGGTGTAGCACTATCTTGGAAATATAATCCTCAAGGTCTAGGTGCATCACACATGTAGACTTTTATTAACTCGAAAATATTTTCAAAAGTAATAAATAAAAAGTATGAAAAAAACAATAAAGAAATAAAGTAAACTATTATATATTCTACTACATGTTTAAATATATACATCAAACTTTTTGCACTTTCATAATTTAAACCTGAATAAACAATATCTAAGTTGTTTCCACTAGCAGTTACTTCCTTATTTTCCAATGTTACTTTCTTGCTTTCCATTGTTACTTCTTTTGTGTCTAACAATTCTGTTAAACTATTTTCAAATAAACTAATAACAGGCACTATAACTAGATAGTGTGCAAAATATAAAACAGTTGAAATTTGACCAAATTCAATAAATGGTGATTCAACATGTTTAGCTCCAAGTTGCATTAATATTAAGAAATTACCTATAAAAATATAAAAAGCAATTTTACTTAGAGGTTTAAATTGTATACCTCTTGATCTGGATAAATCAGTAAAAGGCATAGATAATAAAATTAATATAGCAGAAAACATTGCTATAACACCTAATAATTTATTAGGTATAGATCTTAGTATAGCATAAAAAGGTAAAAGATCAATTTATACTAACATATTTAATTATTATTTATATATTTATTTGTTATCATTTGAATATTCACGTATTTTTTTAGCCAATTCATTAGTATGTTGTTGTAATTTTGACTTCTCCATGTTTTTTATTTCATGCATAACAGATTTTATAGAATCTATATCCTTTTTATCAAAGTCACTTGATTTCATAACATTATCTGTTTTATCAAATAATTTTTTTATTTCCTCAAGTCTTTTTTTACTATCTTCTATTTGTTTCATGTTTTTATTCATCTCACTTAAAATGTTATCAGCTGGTGTTCCACCAACCATAAATTTTACTCCTTTACCTATGATAGGTGTAAAGACTTTTTCATGATTACCTGCCTCTAACATACTATCTATCATAAAAGATGTACCAACAAGTCCTAAACCAGTAGAACCTACTTGGCATCCAAACTTTCAACAATATAATAATTTACCTGTAACTGTAGCAAAGTGATCAAAAGGTGAATTTTTTATGTTTAATTTATCACTTTTTAATACTTTAAACCCATGTCACAATTTTATCATACTAATAACAGATAAATAAATAAAATGTAACAAGGCAAGCAATAGTACAATAAGTTTTAAAGGTAAAAATAATAATAAATGTTTATTTGCTAAAACTGTAACTATTGAAATACCTCCTGTAACTCTAAAAATTCTTACCAGAGGATGGTTTTGAAAAACAATTACTTTTTCAGGAAGTAAAGGTGTATTTCATCCTACCTTTAAACCAGTAATAAAACGTTCTTTTATTGTTTTATTATTTGGCTTACTTGTACTGTAAAATCTAATATTTTTATAAGTATGATTTCTATTTTTTATTAAATAATTGGGTTGTAAATTGTTTACTTTATATATAGTTTTATGTTTTGGATAAGTTTTAGTAAATAAACATTTATTTAATAGTATGATATTTAAAATAAATATGCTTATTAAAAATAGTAATAAATAAAACACCCATTTTTCTACTACATATAATAAATTAAGATCATAAACTAACATAACTAAAAAAAAAATAAAATTATAACTTCATAAACACTAACTTTTAATACCTAGTTTATATAACATATCTTTTATAAAATAAGGCCTAACAATTTGTATCAAATTATTTAAAGATTCCTTAAATATATAAATACGGGGTTTATCATCTCTGTTATAATGTATAGAACATTTTAGATTAAATTTTTTATTTAAAACATATATTAATTTATAAACATCTTTAGAAGAAAAACTATAAACGCTTATATGTAATCCTAGACCGTGCCGACTACCATCATCCATAATTCAAAAAGCTAATCCCCTAGAAGTTAATAAATCATAAATATTGTAAGGAACTTTTTTAGTATTTGATGAATAAAACATTTCTTTAAAAGTATTAAAACAATGTAATTGCATAGTAGTAAAGCACATAGAATAGTATATTTTATTGGTTCTTTTATCTAAAATCTTTCTATGTTGAGGTATATAATTTTTAACACAAAAAGGTTTAAAATGATCAAAAACTAAATTAAAATAGTTTTTATGAGATATAGCAGTTTGAGCGTAAACTAATCTAGAATTACTTGTTACAGATCTTTGTGCTATATGAGCATCACCTAACAGTATACCTACTAATATATCTTTTATATTGTCAGGTAACATAATAGAAGCTCTTTCTTTAGATGTAAGACGTTTAATACCTTTTGTTGAATTGGTTGTGTAAAATACAATGTTATATTTTTTTATTAATATATATATAATATCATGTTAATATACATTATATTACTATAATGATTGGACTTTTTCTTTAAATTAACATAATAATATTAATTTATCTCGTGTAAAGTCTCTGAAGATTATAAATAATAGTTTATTTATCTTTCCTGCTAATTGTCCTTTTTAAAAGGATATCTTAGCAATTAGCGAGATTAAGTGACATCTTTACTTTATCACTCAGGAACTATAGCAGGAGGTGTTTGCATAGGATTTGCCATTACGTAATTTTCACTATCTCCTAAAACATTAGGCATAAAAAATACAAAAAGAGATAATGCTAATATAAATAAAAATATAGTAATTAAGTCCTTAAAAATAAAATAAGGGGAAAAAGGCAATCTGTCATAATTACCTGATACACCTACAGGATTACCTGAACCAGCACTATCATGTAATGTAATTAAATGCATTAAAGCTAAAGCCGCTAATATAAAAGGTAAAACAAAATGTAAAGAGAAAAATCTGTTTAATGTTGCATTATTAACAGAAAAACCTCCTCAAATAAATTCAACTATATCTTGTCCTACTCAAGGTATAGCACTCATTAAATTAGTTATAACTGTAGCACCTCATAAGGACATTTGCCCGTAAGGCAAGACATATCCTAAGAAAGCTGTTGCCATCATTAATATAAATATAACTGTACCTATTGTTCATACTAAAGTTCTGGGTGCTTTATATGACCCATAATATAATCCTCTACCTATATGCAGGTATACTAAAAAAAAAAATGCTGATGCTGTGTTGGAGTGTAAATAACGTATCAATCAACCGTTGTTTACATCACGCATGATGTGCTCTACTGAATTAAATGCTTCTAATACGTTAGGATTATAATGCATAGCTAAAGTAATCCCTGTTATTATTTGTATAATTAAACAAAAAGCTAATAATGAACCAAAATTTCATAAATAACTTAAATTAGATGGCTGTGGTGAATCTATTAGATATGAATTAACTAATTTTAATAAAGGGTGGCTTTTAAATATTCTCATGTATTATTATTATGTTTTTTTTTCTCTTTTTTTCTATATATAAATATAATGTATATGTATAATATTAACGAGAAATGTAATGTAATGTATCACAATTATAAGTATAAATTATAGTAAAACTATTACTATATAATATAGCATTATAATACTATTAAGAATACTTTATGTGTGCATATATTTAAGTGTATTAAGCACCAGTTTTACAAGATACAAAGGTTTAAACTCCCGTAGAACCTAATACGCCAAATGACCTCTAAGTAGCAAATAAGTAGCACTTGATAGCTCTTCAGCTGCATCATTATGTGCTTAGAAAGCTTTATTACGTAAAAATAGTAGTTGTTCTGTTACATCTTTTTTCAAAAAATGATAACTTAATTCATTGTAAAGGTTAACCTGCCTACCTACTTACAAAGTAACAAAGCGTTATTTTTTTTTTTAATAATGTTTTTATATATACTTTACGATATAATCTAAATGTACACTTATTTGAGTAGGTTAAGGGTTAGTTTTAAAAATTATACTATCTAAACTTTACTTATTTTTGTCTATTTATTATTTTACTATTAATATTGGATTTATTATTCGTCTAAACCTGTGTCATATCCATAAAATTCTGGGTTTAAATATAATAACACATGAAGAAACCGAGCAGATTCATTGTCTCATTGTGACATAAGTAATTCAAATCTGTTGAGTGACTCAAATCTCTGTAATTCTATAATTACAGAGGTATCGAGGTACATATATTGATTTATTACATTCATAAAATGTAATACATTGCTAGTATTACTAGTCATTGTTTCCAAGGAACAGCTAATATTTACTAATTCATTAATAATCGGGGCGTGTTATCTTAAATCACTTACAGCCTGAGGTAATGCGTTTTCCACACGTCTAAAATTTTATAAGTCAAATTGTAAATTTGCTCTAATTATGTCCCTAGTAGCATTAATCGTGTCATAAGTATCACTTAGAAATCTATAGCCCGGTTGGTTGTTTAGTAAATAATAATGATAAGGATTACCTTGGTTACTACGTGTGTTAATATTGCTATTATTAATTTGTCTATTATTATTATTACGGCCTGGCTCGTAACCAGTCCCTGAACCATTGCTATTACGACCACTATTTGTAGCGTTATTTCCATTACCATAAGCTATAATATCTAAACCAGAACTATTGCTAGCAGGGTTTGTAGAATAACTGTAACCAGTATTAACATTAGATGACGAATGACATCTAATGCCTAACAGTGAGTTTAACAACATAAATATTATACCTGCTATACCTAATACACCTAGTTTTACACATTTTATAGCGAAACTGTTATTATAATATAAATTATGATTTACCCCTCCGGGTTGTAAACTAGGTATTGTATATTCAACTAAGCAAGACATATGATTATTATAAATACTTAAACTATTGTATTTATAGTTTGTAGTTAAAACCTAAGGATATTTATTTAGTAACCATAACTTAAAATTAATATAATAATCTATTATATTGTAATTATTTAAATTGTTATTAATAATTTATTGAAATGAAGAAAGATCACACTTTAAATAGAATAAATTGTGAGTGATATAAAAATATTCACTAATATTGCTTTGCAGAGGTAAAGAAACAAAAGCATGAGGTTTAGGTGGACTATTTAAAGCTCACTCTAGAGAACTATAGGCCCTGTTTAATAACACTTGTAATATATCACTATAAAATTGTGGTATTAGTCAAGGATATCTTGAAGTGGCCTTACCTTGTATTAATTGTATATATACAATATATAAAAATAATCAAGTGGCTATTACACTTATTATAGATCCAAAACTACTAATCATATTTCAACCTGCAAATGCGTCAGGATAATCACTTATACGCCGCGGCATACCTTGTAATCCTAAAAAATGTTGAGGAAAAAATGTAACATTAACTCCTATAAACAATATATAGAAATGAACTTTACCTAAAAACTGGTTATAGTCTAAACCTAATATTTTAGGTATTCAAAAATATCATGCGCTATATAGAGCAAATACAGCTCCCATACTTAAAACATAATGAAAATGAGCGACGACATAATATGTGTCGTGAAATGCTATATCAAGCGACGCATTTGCTAAAACAACACCACTCAATCCACCTATAGTGAACATAAATACAAATCCTAATGCAAATAGCATAGAAGATGTTAATAACATTGATCCACCATAACAAGTTGCTAATCAACTGAATATTTTTATACCAGTAGGAACAGCTATAATTAAAGTAGCAGCTGTGAAATAAGCTCTGGTGTCAACATCTAAACCCACTGTGTACATATGGTGGCTTCAAACAACAAATCCTAGTACTCCTATACTCATCATAGCATATACCATACCTAAATAACCAAAAACTATTTTGTTAGAACTAGCTGATATAGTAGTACTAATAATACCGAAACCCGGTATTATTAATATATAACATAAATTTTGGTTAAAATAACAGTTAAGTGATAACCTGTTATATTTAACACTCAAGAACTTGTGATCCTTGATAGGACTTTATCTTAAATTGTAGTATCATTCAACCTGTTCATAGTATTTTTTAACTTTATTATTTCTCTTAAACCATCTTCATTAAGATGATTTCTACATTGAATAATTAAATAAGCTTTTCTTCATTTTAAATAATTAACATGTTTACCTGATAACATGTGAAAATTATCAAAGTAACCTACAACATTTTTAGCTGAACCGAAACTAGTAGACCCATAATAATAGGTATCTTGAGTTTTTCTATATCCAATATTACCCCCTATAAAGTCTTTAATAAGTATCAATAGTTCATTATCTTTTTGATCTATTTGATAATTTAACCTAACTTCGGTTTTTTTTCCTCTTTTCAACACTTTTATCTGAAAACTAGCGTCAGCATCTGAAAAACCAGCTAATCAATGGTTTTTTAAGTTTCTGCTAGTATTGCCTTTAAATTTAAATGTTTCTATTAAAGTAGAAAATTTTTTATGAGCTAGTATATTATTATTAATTTGATTAAATTTTATATTGCTTCTAACTTTACCATTTATAAAAGTAAGTACTTTCTCTATACCTTTTATTGATGTTATTTTTAAAAGGTAAGCATTTTTATTTTTTATTTTACTTACATTTCCATAACCTATTCTTTTTTTCAAGTAATAGGATAAAGAAACACTCAAGTGGTCAAATACTATGATTAATTGTTGTTGATTGCTAAAATGTCCGTCCCCATCTATTAATCCCGCTAAATAATGGCCAAATTGTTCATTATTTAAAGGTTTTAGGTGCTTAGGAACATGTATGGAAATAAGCTTTATATTTTCATTTGATACTACAATTTCGTTGCGTAAAGTCTCTGAGGTTCCACACTTAGTAGTACTACTAAGTGTGTTACCTGCTGATTGGCTACATTGCTCTAAATTTTTTACTGTGTCTATAAAAGATGGAGTACTTAAAGCAATTAAAGTAGCTTTCCCAGCATATAGCAACGTTATGAGGCTTACATATTTAACCTCGGGATGACCAAAAAACCCATTTTTTCAAGTTTAATTTATCATTAATAAAATGCTCTCTTATTAAACCCAGGTACCTATAATATAGGGCTTGTGTATAACTATATTGTTATAGAAAAAACCGACTGTACATTAAGCATCATTTCAGACACCCACCAGTGAACCAGTCTGTAGCGGTCATTTAAATAACCGATGGTCTTTAAATGAGAAACTTATTGACCATTAACACTAATGTGGCTAATATTTATACTAACTTTTCCTTATATATTTTTATTTTGTAAGTTATATATGTTAATGTTTTATAAACTATTATATAAAGCAATTAACTTAAAAGTTGCAAGTAGTAATTACTAAACATTAACTAAACCTAAGGTATACTACTAGAGTAATATTTGTTATTTTAGATCTTATATCTTTTTACATCTGTCTTTATAACTTCATAACTTGTTTATGCTTTAAACCTTGGCTTTTTTTCCCTTTTTTATATTTACGCATTAATATTATTAATCAATTTACATTTTTCTATCATTATTAATCTTTTTTCTGAATTAAGGTGATCTTTATCTAGTAAATTTTTATGTATTTTTTTTCATAAACTATAAGATAAAGATTTTTTGGTTAACAAATTATATTTGTCAAAATAACTATATACATTAAAACAATTTTTTACTCCATTAATACGGTATTCATAAGCACCTTCAACAAAATGTTCTGATACTGCACCTGCATTAAACAGCTTACATATTTGTTCTAAAATATTAATATTTATTATTCCTTTTTGTGCCAAAATAAATTTTATACTAAAGCCTTTCTTGTTATTAATAGAACATGTAAAGCAACCTTCTCCATCTGTAAACCCGGCTAATCAGCTATTATTTAGACTAGGTAAAATAATTTCATTTTTAAAAATTACAGTTTCTAATCTTATTTTACCTTTTTTAATTCATTTATTAAATCCATTTATAAAAAAATTTAATTTCTCTTTCCTTAGAGGTAAAATAGTGTTACCGTTAAATAAACTGATTATAATATCTATTTCTTTTTTACTTTGTGTAACATATCTACTAACTTTTGCTGATTGGGATATAACTTTGCCGAATCCTAAAATATCTTGTATATAATATAAAATATTTATATCACTTGTACTTTGTGTGATTATAAAAGATAAATCCCCTCTATTATTTACTACAAATGACCCTTCACCTTCGGTGAAACCAATAAATCAACATAGAAAATCTTTTGAAGGTTGTAAATGATTAGGTAAATAAGATTTTTTTTTTAAGTAAAAATCTTCAAAATTAAAAGTTTTTTTTTCTATTTTCATTATTTTCCTTTAACTATTTTGTGAGCTTCTATATAGCTATCAATATCAGAAATTAATTCATTACTTATGTAAATACTAAAAATTAAGCTTGAAATTAATAATATAATTATTATAATTATATAAATATTGCTCATATTTTTATTAAGTAACAATATTTTACCAAAATAAAAATTTAAATTATCATTCAATTTATTACCTATTATATTATCTAACCTTATTCTAGTATGTTCTTTTATAAGAATTTTGAAAATTAATTGTATAATTAATATATATACTAAACTTATACAAAGATAATCCAATATTTGTATATTAAATAATAAATCTGTAAGAGGACTAGATAAATTATTATCTACTAATTTAGATATACTACCAGAAACACCGTTATTACTACTATTTTGAATTAAACCTTCTGTAATACTTTCTTTTTTATTAATAGAAGTAAAGGTTGAATGTATAACCCCTGCAAAGGTTGCTCCTATTCCCACTATTGCTGCTTTTTGTAGTGGAGGTATACTTGATTTAGCTATAGCTTTAGACACTGCCATACCTACACCTGTAAGAGAGGCACCTAAACCTATTTGCCCACCAATAGTGTTTAAACTTGAAGCAATTGTTTTGGCTGCTTGTTCGTCCATATGAATATGCCCATGTAATTCTACATTGTTATTATCGTTTACATAGCTTACTACACCTAATACATGAGTATTTTCATATAAAATATATATGCCTATTATTGGAATTATAAAAATAATACATATTTGTGCGTATTTTATAAAACCTTGTTTATCTCATTTATCTAAATATAATTTAACAAGACTAAATGTAAATAAAAATAACCCTATTAAAGACAATAATGGTTCAAACATAACTCCTATTATATTAGATTGTAAAGGTTGATTAGATTTATTGATTTTATATGATAAAATGTTTTTTTTAGATATATTAAAAATAAATATGTATATATTAATAATAAATACGTTTAATATAATTATTTTTGAGAAAAGATGTTGATATAAGATAGGATCACCACCACCTGCTGCTTCAAAGAATGATGTATTGAAATTCCTGTCGGTTAAAACCATAGTAATAGCACTAGCCAATACAGGTAAAGATAGCAATAACAATACTGCTGTTACGACCACAGCTCATCCAAATAAAGCAAGTTTATGTAGTCTTATACCAGGGCTTCTCATATTTAATATTGTTGTAATAAAGTTTATAGCTCCTAATAAACTACTTATACCAGATAAATGTAAAGCAAATATGGCTAAATCGACACTAGGTCCACTATGGCTTTGTATACCTGACAAAGGTGGATAAAGAGTTCAACCTGTACCTGCTCCATTTTCTATACCACCTGCAAATAAAAATAATATTAAACTAGGAGGTAATAATCAAAAACTTATATTGTTAAGTCTAGGGTATCTTATCCCTTAAGTATTTTCATACCCGGCTGGACTATGTCTTCACCATTACAATGATATCATTATAATGGGCCTCGCGTGTAGTCTCTGAGGATCCAGAAAAGTATTATTCTGTTTCCTGCATATTCTTCCCATGTACATATAATTTTTACGATTAATTCAGTTGGGTTTACAACTTTATGATTAAAAATCCAATTAAGTGTATATATGTCTGTTAAATTAAGTATAATTACTTATAATTTCGAGAGATTCTATGCATATAGCGAAGTCATAATATAAAAGTTCACACTCTTATACGGCATACCCTTTTATTATTAAATAATAAATACACACTAGTATAGGTTTAACAAGTGATCTCAGTTAAAGTATACTCTTTTTAAATTCATATTATTTTTTAAATAATCTATTTTACTAATTCCATCTTCTGTATAATGATTTCTTCCTAAAATTAATAAACTTGCTTTTTCTCAGTCTTTATAATCTAAATACCTAGACGAATATAAAGGGAAATGATAAAAATATGCTATTATTATAGCTAATGATTTACGACTAGAAGCTGTTATATTAAAATAGCTGTTATTTGTAGATTTTTGTTTTCTAGTCTTTAAATTACAATTTAAAAACTTCGAAACTTCTCCGAGTACATCTGAGTAGCTAATATTAGTAATAGGGTCAATCATTCTTTGTTCTATTCTCAACCTGCAAGCAATTTTTCTTTCCTTTGCATTATTTTCTAATTTACTATGTGATATATAGAAATTTCCATCTGCATCTATAAATCCAGCCAATCAGCTATCTTTATTTAAACCACCCTTTTTCAACTCAAGTTTTTTTATATCAGATGAATGATTTAGATTTATTCAATCTATTAGTCTATGTAATTGAGCGATTTTTGGTGTTCTTAATTCCCCATTAATAAACTCAATTACTTTTTTTAGTCCTTTTACAGGGGTAATTGTTAAAACGCAAGCATTGTTTTTAAGTTTATATCTTATATACCCATAACCTACAATATTAAGTAATTTTTTTGCTAGAAGTTCATCCTTCAAATTAAAAGTTATACAGAATCTAGGATTATTTTTTTTCTTCACGTTTTCTTTTGGTAGCCAAATATGACCGTCCCCTTCAAATAGACCTGCTAAATAAGAATTAAATACATGTTTTTTCATACTTACTTTTTGATACTATTATAAACATTAACATAACTATCTATATTTACAATTAAATTGTGTAATGTATAAATTGAAGAATATAACCCTAGGGCTATGATTATTACTATTAATCATATGTATATGACGCTTATCTTTTTATTTAAACTAATTATCTTATTTATGTAATATTCTAAAGATTTGATATAATTATCACCTAAAAACCCAGACAAAGGCAAATTTATATTATCTTTAATATAAAGCTTGAATATTAATTGTATTGATAATATAATTAACATACTAATACAAATATAGCTAGTTAATTCCAAATTATGCAGTAAATGTTCTAACGGGCTATATAAATCATTATCGTCTATAAGTTTATTTATGTTCGGTCCATTGTTGCTGATAATATCTTTTGTTTCTTTATTTATATTTTGTTCCATAATTGTATTTCTATTAATAGTAGTTATATTTGAATGAAATAAACCTCCAATCATACTAGCTCCTAGAACAACACCAGCTTTTTGTAAAGGAGGCATAGAAGATTTTGCTATGGTTTTCCCTACGGCTGTAGCTACTCCTGCCATAGTAGCACCTAATCCTATATTAGATCCTAAAGTATGAATACCCTGACTTATAGCTGCTCCTGCTTCTTTTCCTATGGATACATGCCCGTGCAAATTAATGTCATCTTTATCATTAATATATAATATATTATCTATAGGTAGATAATAATATATACTATAAATTGCGTATAAAGGTATAACACCTAGAGAAAAAATTTCTATATATTTGAGATATGTATTATTGGAAAATTGTCAATCATCTAAATAAAATAAAACTAAACTAGATGTAAATAAACCAGAAAATATAAATGATAATGGAAATGTTAATATATTATATACAATATTATATTTGTACATATATACAGATAAAGTAAATAGTAAAAAGAGTATTAGATATAATCACTTGTTGTTTTTGTTATTTTTTGGAGATTTTGAATTTTGTGTGTATTTATTATTTAACGGGTCCTTAGCTTTTGCCATGTCAGGACCCCCTACTAATAAAGGTAATAGGAAATTACCAAAACCTCCTATCATAGCCGGCATAACCATAAAAAATATCATCACTATAGCATGAGCTGTTATAATACTATTATAAAGTTGATTATCTGCTATAAACTGTACACCAGGTCCTGACAATTCTAATCTAATTAATACAGAATATGCTGTACCTATTAAACCTGAAAATAAAGCAAAGATTAAATATAATGTTCCTATGTCTTTAGCATTAGATGAACAAAACCATCTTTCTGTTCACATAGTAAGAAACGACAT